GAAGACGTTTCAAATACCATACATGAGTTACAGGACATGTCAGTTTTATGTATCCCATTTGATATCTTCGTATCCGAGAATCAACAAATTCAACTCCACATTGTTCACAAAATTTAGGGTCTTCTTTTTCATCTCCGATCACTCGATAATTTCCACAAGCGCAAATTCCACTCTTTATCGGCCCAAAAATCCTTTCACAAAATAACCCATCTTTTTCCGGTTTATTGGTTTTGTAATGAAAAGTATAGGGTTTTGTCACCTCTCCAACTATCTCTCCATTAGGTATTATTTTAGTGGCCCAAGCACTTATTTGTTGAGGAGAAACTAATCCAATTCGGAGTTGTTGATGATTATATCGATCGATCATATAAGAAATTTTGTGATTCATTCCGATTAAACTTCCTTCCTATTAATCTGGAAATTCTTCTCAGATACAAGGAAATGATTCAGTTCCAAAGCCAAAGATCGTAGTTCTCGAACAAGTAACCGAAACGATTCTGGAGCATCTTCTGGTTTAGGTATTGTTCCTCCAATGATAGTGGTACCAAGTACTTCTTGGCGAGCTCTAATATGATCAGATTTATAAGTAAGCATTTCTTGTAAAATATGAGCAACACCAAACCCCTCTAGAGCCCAAACCTCCATTTCGCCTACCCGTTGTCCCCCCTGCTTGGAACGGCCTCTAAGGGGTTGTTGTGTAACAAGTGCATAATGTCCACTAGAACGTCCGTGTATTTTATCATCAACCTGATGAATTAATTTCAAGATATAGGGCTTTCCTATTATCACAGGCTGTTCAAAAGGATCTCCTGTTCTTCCATCAAAAATTCGGCTTTTTCCTGGATACTCGGGTTCAAATACCCATGGATTCGCTGTTTGCTTGCTGGCTTCATATAATTCAGAAAACACTAGTTTTCTCGAAGCCTCTTGTTCATATCTCTCATCAAAAGGGGCTATTCGATAATGTCTATCTAGCAGACTTCCCGCTAATCCAAGCGAGCATTCAAATATCTGTCCTACATTCATGCGTGAGGGCACTCCTAATGGGTTGAAGACCATATCCACGGGTCTCCCGTCTTGCAAATAAGGCATATCCTGTCTAGGCAAAATTTTTGAAATGATACCTTTATTTCCATGTCTTCCGGCTACTTTATCACCTACTTTGATTTCACGTTTCTGTGAAATATATACACGAATTATTTCTGGGTTATAACTTGAACCCCCCTTTTTATGAACCCATCTCACATCAATAACTCGACCTCTACCACCTATAGGCAATTTTAAACAAGTTTCTTTTGAAGTCGATACCTGAATGCCAAGTATAGCCCGTAATAATCTATCTTCCGGAGCATACGAGGATTCTTTCGCCACCTGAGGCGTTAATTTACCTACTAAAATATCACCCGTTTCAACCCACGATCCTAGCATCACAATTCCATTTTTGTCTAAATTTCGGAGTAAATGGCCTTCTAGATGCGGTATTTCTTTAGTGATCCTTTCAGGACCTTGGGTTGTCACATGCGTCTGAATTTCATATTTCCGTATGTGGAAAGAAGTATAAATATCACCATATACTAGACACTCACTAATGAGTACCGCATCTTCAAAATTGTATCCTTCCCATGGCATATAAGCCACTAATATATTTTTTCCCAAAGCGAGCTCCCCACCAACTGTAGCAGCACCATCTGCTAAAATTTGTCCCTTTTTAATGCATTTACCCCGCCGAACCTGAGGTTTTTGATGCATACAAGTATTTTTGTTTGAGCGTTGATACATAATTAATGGAATGCTTAGAGTATCCCCATTGCCCGATAAAATTATCTTATCAGTGGCAGTATAAAGGATTCTTCCCTCGTGTTCGGCTATAGCTTGAACCCCTGAATCTAAAGCCACTTGGCGTTCCAATCCAGTTCCAACAATGCACTTTTCGGACCGAGAAAGTGGAACTGCTTGACGTTGCATATTAGAACTCATTAAAGCTCGATTCGCATCATTATGTTCGATAAAAGGAATTAGGGACGCCCCAATGGAAAAATATTGGAAAGGAAAAATGCTTCTAAGATGAACCTCTTCCCATGCGATAGTCAAAAATTCTTGGCGGTATCGAGCTGGAACAGCCTGTTCTTCTTGAATGCCCCGATTAAGAGCCAAAGAATTTCCTGCCGCTATCATATAATATTCATCTTGAGTTGGTGATAAAAAAAGCATCCGTATCCGCTTTGATTTCTCAAAGAGTTCATAAAACGGACTTTCTAACGACCCCCAATCACCAATCCTAGCATGAATTGATAAAGATCCAATAAGCCCAACATTGATTCCTTCAGACGTGTCAATAGGGCAAATACGCCCATAGTGACTGGGGTGGATATCTCGTATCCGAAAATTGGCAGTTCGCCCTGTTAATCCGCCAGGGCCCAAATAGCTCAACTTTCTCCCATTAACGATTTGTGTCAATGGATTAGTTCGATCCAAAACTTGAGATAATGGGTGTAATCCGAAAAAGGATTCATAGGTAGTTGTTAAAGGAGTTGAAGTTACCAAATTCTGAGGAGTAGGTATCAATTTATGCCTAATTGCTCCGCCTATAGTTCCCTTAACTACATTTTCTAAACGAGCCAGAGCCAAACCGAGCTGGTCTTGTAAAAGATCCGCTACAGAGCGAATACGTTTATTTTTCAAATGATTCATATCATCAAGTGTACCCATGCCAAATTTCATCCCAATCAAATGATCGGCAGCTGCTAATATATCTCGTGGTAACAAAAATATATTGTTCTGAGGTATATTAAGATTAAGTCTCCAGTTAATATTTCGGCGACCAATCCTTCCTAATTCACACCTTTGGTGAAAGAATTTTTTTTGTAATTCCTTACATAAGGATTCAGAAAAAATTGGATCCCCACCTACACAAGAAAATTGTTGATAAAACTCCAAAATAGCATTTTCTTTTGACCCAATTTTTTTTTTCTCCTTATCGGTCAAGAAAGATAAGAAAATTTCAGGGTAGCAAACATTCTCTAAAATTTCTCTTAGATTCGAACCCATAGCTGATGATAGAACTAGAATAGATATTTTCTGTTTTCTACTCACACGAGCCCATATTCTTGCTTTTTTATCAATCTCTAATTCTAGCCTGCCTCCCCAATCTGATATTATGGTGCCGGTATAGACCGAAATCCCGTTATGATCCAATTCTGACTGGTAATAGATACCAGGACTTTGCAATATTTGATTGATCACAATTCTGTATATTCCGTTTACTATAGAAGTTCCAAGGGAATTCATTAAAGGAATGTTTCCAATAAAAATTCTTTGTTCTTGCATATTCCTACTGGTTTTCCAAATTAACCCCGCGGATACATATAATTCAGAAGAATATGTAAGTGATTCATAGACAGCATCTCGTTCTTTTATCGGAGGTTCTACCAATTGATATGTTTCCACAAATAATTGAAATTCAATTTCGTGATCTATATCTTCAATTTTTGGAAATTTAGAAAGTTCTTCTATTAACCCCTGATCAATAAACCGGTAAAACCCTTCAAATTGTATCTGATTTAATCCGGGTATTGTAGATGTTCCCTCTTTTCCATCCCCGAGCATCTTTTTTGAATTTCCCATTTATCCGTTTATTGAAAAAAAAATACCATCCCATCTCTCATTCTTCACCGAATCATATCCATAGAATTCGATCTAGCAATAATGGAATTTCTATTCTGTTTACTGAATCACATGAAATTTTACCCAACTCCAAGATATATGGAATGTATGAAATACGTATGAACGGAGACTAGATTCAATTTGAATTTTTTATAAGAAAGAGATCCAAATGGAACAGAATTGAGAAATACCACTGGAACTTATGGAGTTTTGTAAAGACTATAAAAAAAGTAATTTCATTTTCACCTATGATATTACATATTCGATTGCATACCATAAAAAAATGTATTCATGCTTGGATCTGTTCGAGCAGATAAATATATAAATAAATATATAATAAATAGAAAACTTTTTTTTACCACTTTACTTTTTTATGTATTTGGATTTCATTGTTCAAAAAAATATTTGTATAAAAGAGTTTTACCTATTTAGAATAGAGTATCATTGAATTGAAGTAGGTAAGAAAACTTGTGTTTTTTTAGTTATTAATTTTTTTTATTATTAAAATAAAAAAGAAAGCACAGATAAGATATCTACGTCTCTTTTTATTCTTTTATTGGGGTACAGTTCTATTTGGGACAGCACATGCTGTGCTCTATAAAAAATTAAACTTTCTCTTCAATGTATTCAATGAAAAATTTAAATACAAAAATTTATTAAGAATTACTCCTCAAAAGCATACCTAGAGATATAAAATAACCCATTATAGAGCTATAGCTATATAACACAACGTAACGTATGTTCTGATTATGGGGTTTACATATACTCATCATTACTATTATAATTGAAATTGAAGAAGATTTATTTTTATTTTTAATTGAAAAAACTCAATATAGATTAGTTAGAAATACATTTCTAATGATTTGCTTTTATTATTAGAAATAAAAAATGTAGATTTTAATTCAAAAAAAGGTCATGAATTTACAGTCAATAGTTAATGGTTCTGATTTATACTGGATTCTTCTGTATTTTGTGACTGAAAATCTATATATTTTTTTTCGGAGTTGAAAAAAAAAATAAAATTTGAATCTAAATTTCTATCGTTTTGGCGGCATGGCCGAGTGGTAAGGCGGGGGACTGCAAATCCTTTTTCCCCAGTTCAAATCCGGGTGCCGCCTCAACAACAGACTTGAAATCCCCTATTATAACAAACGTAGGAAAAGACTCTTGATACTTTTTTTATCGTTATTATAAGCCCCTGGCTCTCGAGGTTCCATTCTCTAACCTAAAATTTTGCCTATCAGATTCAAGGAAAACTTAAAGTAGTGGGGGGAAATCCGTAAATCTTTACTTTCCACTACTAAATTTATAAATTTAGTTCCACTTACTGAGTCTTCAATTAGATTGGGTAACCAGAGGGGGGGATTAAATTAATAGTTTTGAAAAGGACCTAAGATACTTTGGATACAGACTAATGAAAGTCTAGGAATGCTCAGACATTCAATCAATATTAGATTAGATGAAAAATTGCCTTTCATTTTACTTCCAAAAATAAAAAACGATAAAATAAATAAAAAGTATTATTCTTTCTACATGTGAGTCAGATTCCTTGGATACTTCGAAAAGTGTCTGTTTACTTGTGTTTACATCTTGTCGATTCTACTAGAAATTCTATAATAAGAATAACTCATTATTAAGAATAAGATAAGTGGATTCTTTGGAGTAGTTCATCAATGGTGACCAAATACCTCTCCCTTTTTTTGACTCTGTACCAATGATTTCACTATTATTAGTGAACAATAATGGAATAGTTTCTTCATATTCATAGAAATAGGGGACAGAATTCACATGGATATAGTAAGTCTCGCATGGGCTGCTTTAATGGTAGTTTTTACATTTTCCCTCTCTCTCGTAGTGTGGGGAAGAAGTGGACTCTAGAAGTACTCCTAATTGCAGTAATAATCAAACTCTATCAACCTGTATCAATTGTTTTAGTTTTATAGACCGTTAGGCAATTTTTTTTTTAGATTTTTTTTTAGAAATTGGATTTCTGTTTTGTTTTATTGACTCATTTTCTATTTTTATATCAGGGTTTACACGGTTAACCATTCATGGGGTAACCACTTTTCGAAATCTAAAGAAGTTTCCATCTAATTAGGATTCTCTGTATTAAATGGATCAAACAAACAAATTAAATTGAGAAAGTATGTACATACTTTTCATATTCTATTTAATTTGATAAATAAAAAAAAAGAGATAAGATATAGGTGGATTCCTTTATATTAAGATATTTCACTTGTACTTTATACATTACAATACATTACAATAACCATAATAGCTAGTATGGTAGAAAGCGATCGCTTTCTACCATACTAGCGGGCCCCTTAGGATACTACTACTGAGTCTAAGGCTTTCATTTAAGACGAGAAAATTAAATCCTTTTTTTCATTGATAGTAAAATTGTATTCAAATTAATCATTTTGACTAACCGTTTTTACGTAAATTATAAGCAAAAAAGCGGTAGGAATGAGAATGAAGAGTGCAGTAGCAATAAATGCAAGAATATTTACTTCCATAATTTAATCGTTTATTATTATTAATTTTTTTTTTTTTTTATCTCGGGATTTAATCCCATAGAGATGAGAAATCTTTCGCTTGTAAACTCACTCAGATTAATTAGATTTCGATGATATCGAATGAAAGAAATATCATGAATAACAATATCGGAGCTATGAAATCGACTCATCGTCAAGAATTTAATAGTATAACATAGGAAGATCCTTTAGCCACACCGAATACATAATGAGATACCTGATCCAATCAAAAAATATTTATTTATTATTCTTTTTCCCCGATTTTTTTTCTACAACCTAGTACTTTACTTTACTTTACTTGTACAATCATTTGATGTAGTATCATAAAAAACCCTTTCTACTTCGATTGTTTACAAAAAGAGTTTATAAACAACCTTAAATAAACAATAGAAATCAAATAGAGAAAACAAGTACGAAGTTCAATTTTAAATTTTCAAAAATTTTTAAGGGTCTATCGTCTTTTTGGAAAACAAATAAGGGGAGTGTGATAAAGACGAGTCCCAGTAAAAAATAAAAAAACTAAAAAATTCCAAAAAATTAACTATTTAACTAAAATTAAAATTAAATTTTATTACGAGTTTTTTCTTCGACATCGACTCTAATCTTTAAAAAGAGCATATTAATTAGGGAAGACTAATTTTATCTTTATTTTTTAAATATCCTCTTTCCTTGTTTGGATTCGAACTTTTTTTTTTCAATTATTTGACTTCATAGAAATAAAAGTATACATAGGTACTCTTGGCAAACGTATTATACGCCATCCTATTTCTTTTTCCTACACGAGTGAATGGGAGATCCATTGATAAAAAGCAGAAACCCCGTACAGTATCTCTTTCTTGAAGTGTTGAATGCTCTCAATAATTATCCTAATTTACATATGTCTCTCTACCATAAATTGGTGCTAGTTAAAATAATGGAAATACCCCTTTCTTTTGCTTGATGAAAAAAGAAAAAAAAAAAAAAAAATGAAACCATTTTGATCCCCTTGCCCAGAAACAAAAAGGGGGGATTGATGTCTTTTTTTTTATTGAATTCGCCGGGACTGACGGGGCTCGAACCCGCAGCTTCCGCCTTGACAGGGCGGTGCTCTAACCAATTGAACTACAGTCCCATGGAAATCAAGTGGGTAGCTTGCTTATTCCTTCTTATGATTTAATTTTAATCATTTAAATTTGAGATTCAAATTAGTGTTTTGGAACAAAAAAAGTCACAAGTTATATATTGATATCTATATGGATATGGATATCGCTTTAGTGAGAGCAAGACGGATTACTTCCTTGCATTATTATCAAATCGATTGATA